CACTAATGACTACTATTCTGGATACGTCATGGTACGGGATTATTTGGACTACAAGATCAAACCAGATTATAGAGCAAGATTTGATAAGTAACAGTCAACAAATTGGAATTCATTTATCAACAGATTTTTTTCTTCCATTTGAACTCATTTCGATAATTCTTTTAGCTGCTTTGATAGGTGCAATTGCTGTGGCTCGCCAGTAATAAATCTTTCGAACTAATAACCGAAATACAAATTAAACTTTGTTCTGCGTTATCACATCCATTTCTCCTCACTTCAATTTTATTTGAAGATTGTTTATGTCTAAAATATAAATAGAAATTCTTTTATTCAATCTATTACCAAACTTTTTATATTCTATCTAGTCAATTGAACCCATTAAATTGTTTTTTATCTTGAAATGAATCGAAATTGATAAGGAGTTGGTCAATGATGCTCGAACATGTACTTGTTGTGAGTGCCTATTTATTTTCTATCGGTATCTATGGATTGATCACAAGTCGAAATATGGTTAGAGCCCTTATGTGTCTTGAACTTATACTGAATGCAGTTAATATAAATTTTGTAACATTTTCTGATTTTTTTGATAGTCGCCAATTGAAAGGAAATCTTTTTTCAATTTTTGTTATAGCTATTGCAGCCGCTGAAGCAGCTATTGGACCAGCTATTATTTCCGCAATTTATCGTAACAGAAAATCAACTCGTATCAATCAATCAAATTTGTTGAATAAGTAGTATTGTATTAATAAGCAGTATTAATCATAGAAATTATAATATTTATCAAGTCGAATTAACATGGATGGTACATAACGTATTGATCGTGTTTACAAAAAATGCAATAAATCAAAGGATCTTGGACCTCTCGCATGAGCCGATCCGGAAGCAGATTAATTCTGGTAAATCATTGATTCATCTGGTGTCTAAATATATGTATAATTCATTTACAAGTTTACTAGATCGAAAATTTATGATGTTCAAAAATTTATATATCCAATGTCACATTCAGTAAAGATTTATGATACATGTATAGGGTGTACTCAATGTGTCCGAGCCTGCCCCACAGATGTATTAGAAATGATACCTTGGGACGGATGTAAAGCTAAGCAAATTGCTTCTGCTCCAAGAACAGAAGACTGTGTTGGTTGTAAGAGATGTGAATCCGCCTGTCCAACGGATTACTTGAGTGTTCGAGTTTATTTATGGCATGAAACAACTCGAAGCATGGGCCTAGCTTATTGATCCCTTTCACAAATCCCACCTGAATACATTTCATTTTTTTTTACCGACAAAAATCCCCCTGCTCGAAAAAATATATTCTATTTTTTTTTCGAGCACGGATTTTTCTGGTCAAAGTGTATCTTGTTTTTACTACGAATTATTTTCCTTGGTTAACAATAGTGGTAGTTTTGCCAATATTCGCGGGTTCTTTAATTTTCTTTCTACCTCATAGAGGAAATAAGATAATTAGGGGGTATACTTTATTTATATGCGCAATAGAACTCCTTCTAATAACTTATGCATTCTATTATCATTTCCAATTGGACGATCCATTAATGCAATTGACGGAGGATTATAAATGGATCAATTTTTTTGATTTTTACTGGAGATTGGGAATAGATGGACTTTCTATAGGACCTATTTTGCTGACAGGATTTATCACCACTTTAGCTACTTTAGCGGCTCGGCCGGTTACTCGAGATTCCCGATTATTCCATTTCCTGATGTTAGCAATGTATAGCGGTCAAATAGGATCATTTTCTTCTCGAGACCTTTTACTTTTTTTCATCATGTGGGAGTTAGAATTAATTCCCGTTTATCTACTTCTATCCGTGTGGGGGGGAAAGAAACGTTTGTATTCAGCTACAAAGTTTATTTTGTACACTGCAGGAAGTTCCGTTTTTTTATTAATCGGAGTTCTGGGTATCGGTTTATATGGTTCCAATGAACCAACATTAAATTTTGAAACATCAGCTAATCAATCTTATCCAGTAGCACTGGAAATAATATTCTATATTGGATTTCTTATTGCTTTTGCTGTCAAATCACCGATTATACCTTTACATACATGGTTACCAGACACCCATGGAGAGGCACATTACAGTACTTGTATGCTTCTAGCCGGAATTTTATTAAAAATGGGAGCGTATGGATTGGTTCGGATCAATATGGAATTATTGCCCCGCGCTCATTCTCTATTTGCTCCCTGGTTGATTATAGTAGGTACAATTCAAATAATCTATGCAGCTTCAGTATCTCCCGGTCAACGTAATTTAAAAAAAAGAATAGCCTATTCCTCCATATCTCATATGGGTTTCATAATTATAGGAATTGGCTCTATAAGTGATATGGGCCTCAATGGAGCCATTTTACAAATAATCTCTCATGGCTTTATTGGCGCTGCACTTTTTTTCTTGGCGGGAACGAGTTTTGATAGAATACGTCTTGTTTATCTCGACGAAATGGGCGGAATGGCGATCCCGGTTCCAAAAATATTCACGACTTTCAGTATCTTATCGATGGCTTCCCTTGCATTACCGGGGATGAGTGGTTTTGTTGCAGAATTAATAGTATTTTTGGGACTAATTACCAGCCAAAAATTTTTTTTAATAACAAAAATACTAATTACATTTGTAATGGCAATTGGAATGATATTAACTCCTATTTATTCATTATCTATGTTACGCCAAATGTTCTATGGATACAAGTTTTTTAATGCTCAAAACTCTTATTTTTTTGATTCTGGACCGCGAGAGTTATTTGTTTCGATCTCTATCCTTTTACCTGTAATAGGTATTGGTTTTTATCCGGATTTCATTTTATCACTATCAGTTGACAAGGTCGAAGATATTATATCTATCTATTTTTATAGATAATTTTCATGAATAAAATCAAAAATCAAACAGCAATCCTATACTATAATAATAATAGGATGTTTTAAAAAATTCGTTGTACGATTAAAAAAACAATAAAATAATAAGTATTTTTTCTTCTCTTAAGTTTCACTTTAACTTAAGTTAAAAATAAAAAAAAAATGAATTAGACTTTTAACCAGATATGGTTGGCCTTTGTAAGAACCTTTTGAATCACTACTTTGATTCAAAAGGTTCTCGAAGGCTTACACAATGTTTTCTTATATATATGCTGTCCCATGTTTGCTTGTGTTCGTTAGGTTCTTTCTTCAGTTAGATGTTAGTGTAAATGAACCATAACTATGTAGCCCTATTCCTAATAGATTGACCCCAAAATAGCATATCCAAATTATAAGAAATCCCATCGAGGCTACAATTGCGGAATTTACACCTTCAAAATTTTTATTTGTTCGAATATGTAAATAAATCGCGAATACGGTCCAAGTAATAAATGCCCAAGTTTCCTTCGGATCCCAATTCCAATATGAGCCCCATGCCTCATTTGCCCATACTGCTCCCGAAAGAATACCTATGGTTAAAAAGATAAACCCTATACCAATAATACGATAACTCCAATGATCCAATTGTTGAATCAATTGAGATCTATAATAATTCCTAGAAGAGATCAAAGAAATGTTCCATAAAACGTTGTTTCTTTCATTCATGTATTGGATCTCATCAAATGAAAATGAATCATTATTCTTTTTCTCAAAAGCCCTTATGACTTTTCGAAATGTAATGACTATAAGAGCTACTGATAATAATGATCCACATAAAAGAGCTGCATAGCCCAATACCATCATACTTACGTGCATCATTAACCAATGAGATTGTAGAGCGGGTACTAATATTACGGATTGATGCGTTTCAGTTAAAAAACCAGAAGTAGCAAAGCCTTGGGTAAAAATAACACTTGGCGCGGTTATTGCGCTTAAATGGTTTATATTTTTTTTTAAATACGGAACCATACAAATAATGGACAAACTCCATGAAAGAAAAATTAATGATTCGTATAAATCACTTAAGGGTAAATGTCTCGAATAAATCCAACGAGTAACTAATAATCCTGTTATACAGACAAAAGTAGTTTTTATGCCCTTTTCTGATGAATCATATAGTCCTGCGCTTTCATTAATTAATAAGATTATCAAACGAATTGAAATTACAATTGAAACAACCGAAAAAGATATATGAGTTAATATATGCTCTAAACTTGAAAATATCATAAAAAAATTTATAAAATAAAAAAGGGGGGATTCTCGAAATTATAGGAATGGAAATCGGGAATTGAATTCATTATAGGACTTACTCTTTTATAAGATGCCATGCCGCCACTCGGACTCGAACCGAGATGCTCTAGCACTGCTTCCTAAGAGCAGCGTGTCTACCGATTTCACCATAGCGGCTTGTTCGAAATCATAATAACCTATTTTTATTTAATCGTCTAGGTTAAAGTACTCAATCATTCAATATTTTTTAGTTTTATAGGAAACATTTAAATTCATGAATAAAGAAATTGATGAATCAAAACTCGTTTTAAAAATAGTGATTTAAAACGTATTCTCAATAATAATCCTTATTTTTTATTATTTGATTTAAATTTGATTTAATTTAATATTTAGATAATATTTAGAGTGTTAAGTTTATTTAACTTAACAATGGAGTTCTTATAGTTTATACTCTCCTAAAATCTTAAAAAAAAAGGAAAAAAAAAAATAGGATTTTTATCGATCACAATTTCATGAATACATACAATAGAATAAAAATTGACATACCTTTGTATTAATACTTAGAGTTTTCGCTGTGTAGAGAATTTGTCTTACTATTTAGAAAATTAATTTAATTAATTAAATTGGGTTTGGGTTAGCTATTGGGCGTATCATATAATAAAAAAGTTTCGATTTCTATCGTAATTGGACCGTACTTTAAAGTAAAATAACCCGTTCTAAATTAATACATATATTGATCTATCTTCCCCAGCCCAAGCAACTATAGGATTCGTTTTTTATTTTTGATGACCAAAATTGATACATTTCTCGTATAAAATATCCATTGATAAAAACTTCTTGTCCCATTTAGGTGGATATTTTATACGAGGTATATAAGGTATATATATAAGGATAAGGAGTATATATATATTGATAATTATTTTTTTTTTTAATGATTGTTCAGAAAATTACAAAACAAATTTGAAACTTAAAAAATTAGTTTCAACAACTCATTAATTTGGATTAAAAATCTTATATTTGTTGTTCTATAAAAAATAGTATATATATAATATATTATAATATATAATAAAAAATATAAAAAGACAAAACTTTACTAAAAAGACAGCTGAAACTTTAGATCTTGTATTTATTCTTTTTTTTGTTTGACAAAAAAAATATCATTTTAAAAATAAAGTATACAAAATAATTCTTATTTTACATACCAAAATAGCAAAACGAATTCAATTTAATATTTATCCATTCAAAACATTAAGGAATGGGAATCATTACTTTTTATTTTTTATTATAATTATTTATTATTTTAATTTCTTTTTTAAGTATAATTAAAAATTATTCTATTATTATATATAATAGAATAATATAAAAGATAATAGAATAATAATAAAAGAATAATCTAAATTATTATATATAAATTAGATATATAAGATATATAAATATATAAATTAGAAACGAAATTAAAAAGAAAACTATACTTTTTTTAGAACTTTTTTTAGAGTCAGAGATAGATTCAGACTATTCCAATGTTTAATTATTTATTTATTTCTTGTTGTACAAAAAACTTTTTGAATTCCCTGTAGAAAGAGATTTCGCTAACGAAAAAGCTTTCAATGCTACCCAATACCCCTCCATTTTCCAAATATTTTTACGAATTCGTTTTTTTGATATAGAAGTGCGTTTTTTTGGAACTGCCATTAAAAAATTATGATAGAGTATTCATTTCTATAGTTGGATGTGAAAGACATCTATTGTTCAAAACCAATTGTTCTTTACTTACTATATAATTCTATATAATTATATAATTATCTATTTTCTATATAATTATCTATTTATAGTCTAAATTATACTCTCTTCATAAAAAAATACAAAAATATAAACCAAAGTGGTTGTTCCTTTATATTGTTTATTTTCATCGTGCTATATTTATACATGTAATAAAATACATCAAAAAGTTTAAGAAACCAACCCTTAATTTTTTTTATATTAATTGCTTAATTAGTCAAACGCGAAAAAAGAGTGCACCTAATTAAAATTTTCAAATTCAAATGAGACTCGTAGTTAATGTGTTAAAGTATACATCATTTAAAAAAAAGTAAGTATTTCTTTTTCAATAGTAGCTTGGTCATCTCATTTGACCAATTTAAACTTCTTGATTTGAAATATTTTGTTTTGTTTGAAGTATTTGAAGTATTTGGAAAAAATTTATAATAATTAAGAATATAAAATTTGATTTTAGTTTTACATATCTTAATTTTTTTTTATTAACAGATTCCTTTCAAAAAAAAAAAAATAAGAGCTGGTGAATCAGAAACAGTTAATTAAGAATAAAAGATTTTTATTTATTTTTATGGAATATACATATCAATATTCATGGATCATACCTTTCATTCCAGTTATAATTCCTATATTAATAGGAGTGGGACTTCTCCTTTTCCCGAAGGCAACAAAAAATCTTCGCCGCATGTGGGCTTTTCCTAGTGTTTTATTGTTAAGTATAGTTATGATTTTTTCAGCCAATCTGCCTATTCAGCAAATAAATAACAGTTATATCTATCAATATGTATGGTCTTGGACCATCAATAATGACTTTTCTTTAGAGTTCACCTACTTGATCGATCCACTTACTTCTATTATGTCAATCTTAATTACTACTGTTGGAATTATGGTTCTTATTTATAGTGACAATTATATGTCTCATGATCAAGGATATTTGAGATTTTTTGCTTATATGAGTTTTTTCAATACTTCAATGCTGGGATTAGTGACTAGTTCTAATTTGATACAAATTTATATTTTTTGGGAATTAGTTGGAGTCTGTTCTTATCTATTAATAGGTTTTTGGTTCACACGACCGATTGCCGCGAATGCTTGTCAAAAAGCGTTTGTAACTAATCGTGTAGGGGATTTTGGTTTATTATTAGGAATTTTGGGTCTTTATTGGATAACGGGCAGTTTCGAATTTCGGGATTTGTTTGAGATATTCAATAACTTGATTTATAATAATGAAGTTAATTTTTTATTTGTTACTTTGTGTGCCCTCTTATTATTTTCTGGTGCAATTGCTAAATCCGCTCAAGTTCCCCTTCAGGTATGGTTACCTGATGCTATGGAAGGACCTACTCCTATTTCAGCTCTTATACATGCTGCTACTATGGTAGCCGCTGGAATTTTTCTTGTAGCTCGGCTTCTTCCTCTTTTCATAGTTATACCTTACATAATGAATATAATAGCTTTGATAGGTATAATAACATTACTATTAGGAGCTACTTTAGCTCTTGCTCAAAAAGATATTAAGATAAGTTTAGCCTATTCTACAATGTCTCAATTGGGTTATATGATGTTAGCTCTCGGTATTGGGTCTTATC